TACCCGAAGGTTCACAAGCGGCTGAATATTTATTCCAGAAGGGCTTATTCGACCTAATCGTACCACGTAATCTTTTAAAAAGTGTTCTAAGTGAGTTATTTAAGCTCCACGCCTTCTTTCCTTTGAAGTCCAATTCAATCAAGTAGAGCGCACTAAGTTACATTTTGTTATTTGTAGCAAACAATTTTGTTATTTGTAGCAAACAAGTAGTTAGCTTAGATGAATAAGTCCATTTATTTAGTTCTACATTCCTTGGACTTATTCTATATACTCACTTAGATATATAGATACTTATATCTCTACTAAGAATTTTCAAATTGAATTAATTAATAATAACTACGAATTCATAATAATTACAATTCTTAATTATAATTAGTATAAATATAAAAAATGATATTTTAAAAAACTAATAACAGGTACAAATAGTAAATCGAGGTACCCATTTTATGACAACTTTCAACTTTCCCTCTATTTTAGTGCCTTTAGTAGGCCTAGTATTTCCGGCAATTGCAATGGCTTCTTTATTTCTTCATGTTCAAAAAAACAAGATTGTTTAGATCTAAGGAGACCCAATCCAATCTTATCCGTTTTTTTTTTTGAAACTTACACTTGTAGCATAACACAGATATTTAGTTCGGGAAATGTGGTATAACATGTGATTTCCGCCGAACAGAAAGGAAAAAGCTCTTATGCCTGCAGAAAAGGATCTATGGGTAAATGAATTCTAGCTAGTTTCAAATAGATCAGGATCGTCAGATGCCTAAAATGTAAAGTTGGTCGATCTATATGTATATCAATATGTATATTGGGATTATATGAAGAGTATGTTATTATTTTAGATCTAACCAATTTGATGAATTACTCCTAAAGGTTCACATCAAACTAGTGCTAGTTCACATCAAACTAGTGCTAGTTGATGAGAATTCCTTCGGAAAGAAAAAAAGTAAAAACCATTTGGGGTATTTTCTCAATTCCAATAAAATGCAATCGGATCAAGTATGAGTTGGCGATCAGAACATATATGGATAGAACTTATAACGGGGTCTCGAAAACTAAGTAATTTTTGCTGGGCCCTTATCGTTTTTTTAGGTTCATTAGGATTCTTATTGGTTGGAATTTCCAGTTATCTTGGTAGAAATTTGCTACCTTTTGTTCCGTCTCAGGAAATCATTTTTTTTCCACAAGGGATCGTGATGTCTTTCTACGGGATCGCGGGTCTTTTTATTAGTTCCTATTTGTGGTGCACAATTTCCTGGAATGTAGGTAGTGGTTATGATCGATTCGATAGAAAGAAAGGAATAGTATGTATTTTTCGTTGGGGATTTCCTGGAAAAAACCGTCGCATATTCCTCCGATTCCGCATAAAAGATATTCAATCCGTTAGAATAGAAGTTAAAGAGGGTATTTATGCTCGTCGTGTCCTTTATATGGACATCAGAGGCCGGGGGGCTATTCCGTTGACTCGCACTGATGAGAATTTGACTCCACGAGAAATTGAACAAAAAGCTGCGGAATTGGCCTATTTCTTGCGCGTACCAATTGAAGTCTTTTAAAAGGAACTGGGCTGAAGAACGAATGCTTTCTCAGCAGGAGGGAAAAAATACAAGAATCCTGTTTTTTCTATAACATAACTTAACTGAAGTTTCGTCAGAACGTTCAGTCGAGCCAAAGCCGACGTATATGGAACAACCATAAAACAAAACTCTTTTTTTGTTAAGTTTCATATTTGTTGGAAGTGATACTTTAGATGCGAATAAATCATATCTTGTAAATTAGTTCCTTTTTGTCAATCGACCTTTTTTTATCCTTTCGTTTGTGTTCCTTACTAACCAATAATGGGGTTTCTTAATAATGATAACTGGCCCATTTCTGTCTTGTTTTGCCGCTTATTTGTTTGATCATCACAATATCTTTCTCTCAATTATTCTATTCTTGGCTATGGGGAATCATTGGAATTTTTTCGAAATAGGAGTTCTTTCGTCTCAAAATCTCAATAATATTCATTTCTTAAAATTCATTTCTTAAAGTACTTCTTTCGGTCATTCATCGAAAAGAGACACTTGGTTGGAATTTGATGAATTGAGATATCTGGAAACAATATTTTGGATTATTTCTTGATTCAAATTCGAAGTGGAGTCGTAGTCTATTTTTGTATTGTTTCTAGATTCAAACAAAATTACAACTAAAATAGATTCATAGGTTTGATACCTTGTCTAGAACTCATGTTTGAAAGAAATATTCGATCACATAGAGTCAGTGGGTTAATTCAAAATTCACAGGTGAAAAATGGCAAAAAAGAAAGCATTCACTCCTCTTTTGTATCTTGCATCTATAATATTTTTGCCCTGGTGGATTTCTCTCTCATTTACTAAAAGCATGGAATCTTGGGTTACAAATTGGTCAAATACTGGTCAATCCGCAATTTTTTTGAATGATATTCAAGAAAAAAGTATTCTAGAAAAGTTCATAGAATTAGAGGAAATCCTCTTCTTGGACGAAATGATCAAGGAATACTCAGAGACAGATCTACAAAAGCTTTCTATAGCAATTCACAAAGAAACGATCCAATTAATCAAGATACACAACGAGGATCGTATCCATACGATTTTGCACTTCTCGACAAATATAATCTGTTTTGGTATTCTAAGCGGTTATTCAATTTTAGGTAATGAAGAACTTGTTATTCTTAACTCTTGGGCTCAGGAATTCCTATATAACTTAAGTGATACAGTAAAAGCTTTTTCAATTCTTTTATTAACCGATTTATGTATCGGATTTCATTCACCCCACGGTTGGGAACTAATGATTGGTTCTGTCTACAAAGATTTTGGATTTGTTCATAATGATCAAATTATATCTGGTCTTGTTTCCACCTTTCCAGTTATCCTCGATACTATTTTTAAATATTGGATTTTCCGTTATTTAAATCGTGTATCTCCGTCACTTGTAGTTATTTATCATTCAATGAATGATTGATAAATGATCCACCAATATTAATTTAATCCAATTAGAATGTTTCTTTCTTTGTAGTTCTACATAAGCATTAAAAACTTTCTATCCGGGGGATTTTCATACTTTTCATACTATAGTATTCCAGTAAAATGATTCCAATAAATAGCAAAATCGTGGATAGGGAACTATACTAGCGACCTACCCAATTTATTGTAGAAATTTTCGGATCAATGATTAGACCATGCAAACTAGAAATAATTTTTCTTGGATAAAGGAACAGATTACTCGATCTATTTCCGTATCGCTTATGATATATATCATAACTCGGACATCCATTTCAAGTGCATATCCCATTTTTGCGCAGCAGGGTTATGAAAATCCACGAGAAGCGACTGGGCGTATTGTATGTGCCAATTGCCATTTAGCTAATAAGCCCGTGGATATTGAGGTTCCACAAGCAGTACTTCCGGATACTGTATTTGAAGCAGTTGTTCGAATTCCTTATGATAAGCAAGTGAAACAAGTTCTTGCTAATGGTAAGAAAGGGGGTTTGAATGTAGGGGCTGTTCTTATTTTACCAGAGGGGTTTGAATTAGCTCCTTCCGATCGTATTTCTCCCGAGATGAAAGAAAAGATAGGCAATTTGTCTTTTCAGAGCTATCGCCCTAATCAAAAAAATATTCTTGTGATAGGGCCTGTCCCTGGTCAGAAATATAGTGAAATTGCCTTTCCTATTCTTTCCCCCGACCCCGCTACTAAGAAAGATGTTCACTTCTTAAAATATCCTATATACGTAGGTGGCAATAGGGGAAGGGGTCAGATTTATCCTGACGGAAGCAAGAGTAACAATACAGTTTATAATGCTACAGGAGCGGGTATAGTAAGTAAAATCATACGAAAAGAAAAAGGGGGATATGAAATAACCATAACAGATCCATCGGATGGACGTCAAGTGGTTGATATTATCCCTCCAGGACCAGAACTCCTTGTTTCAGAGGGTGAATCCATCAAATTTGATCAACCATTAACAAGTAATCCTAATGTGGGTGGATTTGGTCAGGGAGATGCAGAAATAGTACTTCAAGATCCATTACGTGTCCAAGGTCTTTTGTTCTTCTTGGCATCTGTTATTTTGGCACAAATCTTTTTGGTTCTTAAAAAGAAACAGTTCGAGAAAGTTCAATTGGCCGAAATGAATTTCTAGACTCGTGGATTTATCGACATCAGGTTCGTAAAAAGAACCAAATTATTGTTGTCAATTATGTATGATAAAAAAACAAAAAAATGAAATTCTGAAAAACCTTTTATTTACTTGCTTTTTTTCTATGAGCTTTCGGGAATCCCTTGTACCGTATTACTAGTCATAATAGGTAGATTTTTGTTTGAAGAGGACTATTTTATTTGACTTTATGACTTTACCATCTCTTTCTTTGTTTTTTTAGCCAAATTGAATTAGTACGACTATATTACTATTGCCAGATTTCAATGTCATAAAATGTATCAATTTTATTCTATTTCAAATAGAATAAAATTGGGATAGATATTAGCATAAATTGGGATAGATATTAGCATAAGTAAGGCATAAGTAAGCGGGTAATAGAACAAACTAGAGTTGCGGGGAACAAATAAGACTAGGAGGCATTATTCGTCCTTCTAGTCTTCGACACAAGAAAGGGGGTGTAGAAAATTCCTTTTCTTGTGTCGAAAGAGTAATGATTTTTGATCCTGTTCGTCTAAAACTCCTAGTCTTGGTTTCGCTTTTCCAGATGTATCAGAACTTTTTTTTTTCGATTTATTACGTAGAATTTTCTTACGTACAATAAAGTAGTGGACAAACAAAAAAAGGGGGGAATCTCATTTTATTGATTAAATAGAACGAACTTATAAAAAATTTCCATTTTTCTGAGATATTAAAATAAATAGGTAAATAGAGTATCGAAAGTATTTGTACGATATCAAATCTACAGAAATATATATAATCCAGGAAATTGAGTGATTCCCCCTTTCTTCTAACTTGGAAAATACTCATTGATACTATCAAGATCAAG